CCTCTCCTTTTTCCTTTCAAAGAAATTGAAATGATTGAAGTTTTTCTATTTGGAATTGTTTTAGGTCTAATTCCTATTACTTTAGCTGGATTATTTGTAACTGCATATTTACAATACAGACGTGGTGATCAGCTGGACCTTTGATTAATTAATTAACATCTTTTTTGGATTGACCTCCTGTGAATTAAAGAAAGGAGGGGTTCAAATAGTGTCTCGTCTTAACCTAATCAAGACCCGAATCACGCTCTGTAGGATTTGAACCTACGACATCGGGTTTTGGAGACCCACGTTCTACCGAACTGAACTAAGAGCGCTTTCTAATCACAATAGCTAAGACTATATGTAAGGAAGAGTCCTTTGTTTTGTAATCCCAATACTTCTTGTATGCTATCATATAGCATACATATCTTATATATACCTAGACTAAAAAAGATTCTGTATGCAAGATTTGAATCGATTTCACTCGATCCCTCGTTACTGCTCAGAGGAGAAGTAATAGGTAGGGATGACAGGATTTGAACCCGTGACATTTTGTACCCAAAACAAACGCGCTACCAAGCTGCGCTACATCCCTTTCAATTGGTCGACTGTGTCATTGTAGAGAATTCCTGTCTTATTTTCCAAATCCTTTTTTTTATCCTTAGCCATATCCATTGATATACAAGTTATCTTGCCATTTCTTTTTTTGGTCTCATATAACAAACCATCTAATAATAGAAGGCTTATCTATCTAATATGTATTATTAGTGATTCGATATTAGTTATTAGAAGGCTTATATATTATTTATATATTATTATAATATATATTATTAGAAGGCTTATATATTATTTATATATTATTATAATATATATTAGATGAATCGTAAAAAAGAACTCAAAATGAATGTTTTGGGGGAATGCTCATTTGGAAAGGGATGTTTTTTCGGTTTTAAGAAAGGGAAAAATCTTATCTAACGAATCCTTGTACATTTCAATTTGAATTAGGAATTTCGTGGACAAATACAAGCGGTTCTTATCTTAACTGCTTCCATATACATCCGATCCCATATGTATTACAATTATACATTACAATAAAGAAGGAGGATTTTCAATGCGAGATCTAAAAACATATCTTTCCGTGGCACCGGTACTAAGTGCTCTCTGGTTCGGGGCTTTAGCGGGTCTATTGATAGAGATCAATCGTTTCTTCCCGGATGCGTTGACATTCCCTTTTTTTTCCTAGTTATTAACTATTGACATGGGAAGGGGTGAAGAAGATTATAGATAGAATCACAAGATCTATGACTAATCCCTCCCCCTCTTTTCTTGGATCTAAAATAGAATTAGATCCGATTAAGTACAATAAAGAAAGGAGGAAAGAGAAATAAAAACGTAGATTCAACTCCGGCTAAATTCGGTTTACGCATCCAATTCAATTGAAAAAAAAATATTGTGAGAGCGGAAATTTGTCTAAAACAAGAATATCATACAAGATATTTAAATGAAAGAAGATTATCTTAGAATAGAATTCTATTGTAAATAGAACTCAATGAAATAGAGAAATAGAGTTCGAAATCGTTATTTTACTTTTTTTTTTCTATTTATATTCATTTTTATTATTTGAATTTTTAAAATATTGAATTGAATATTACTTACTATATTTTGTTGTGATTGCAACGAAATCTTTCCAAATTTCTAGTTCGAGCAACTTCTATTTCTTTTTTTCCTTCCTTTTTTTACCTTTAGATCGGAAAAAAGAAGGGTTGGTTAAATCAAAAACTCAAAGGGGGGTTATGTTATGGCCAGGGGTAAAGATGCCCGTGTAACGGTTATCTTGGAATGTACCAATTGTGTTCGAGGGGGTGTTAATAATAATAAGGAATCGAAGGGTATTTCCAGATATGTTACTCAAAAGAATCGACACAATACGCCTGGTCGATTAGAATTGAAAAAATTCTGTCCCTATTGTTACAAACAGACAATTCATGGGGAGATAAAGAAATAGATCGAATCAAGTGTCTGTCTTTTTTTACAAGGAAGATGAAAGGGGACACACCGTATTCTTAATTGTTATATGGAACAGGATTTCTATAATCTATGATATGGCTTAAATCTAGAATAACTTAAATAGAATAGAAAAAAGAAAAAAAAAATCCTTTCCTTTTGTCATTCTCATTTTTTTGGATCAGATTCAACTAGTATTTTCGGGCTAAGGAATAAACAAACCATGGATAAATCCAAGCGACTCTTTCTTAAATCTAAGCGATCTTTTCGTAGGCGTTTGCCCCCGATCCAATCGGGGGATCGAATTGATTATAGAAACATCAGTTTAATTAGTCGATTTATTAGTCAACAAGGAAAAATTTTATCGAGACGGGTAAATAGATTGACTTTAAAACAACAAAGATTAATTACTATTGCTATAAAACAAGCTCGTATTTTATCTTTGTTACCTTTTCGTCATAAGGCGAAACGGTTTGAAAGAAAGCAGTCGACCGTAAGAACTGTTGGTCTTAGAACCAGAAATAAATAAAAAAAAAAAAGCTTACTCCTCAATTAATTCAATTGAGAGTTTGTTTGAAAAATTCGAGAATCCAATCTTGCTTAGATTGTTGTATTGTAAGAAAAAACAAGAATGTGGGAACAAGAGATCCTTTTTTATTGGATATTGGACGTCTTTACTGATTTTATTTTGAGCGGCTTTATCATATTCTCTTTTTTATCATATTCTCCTTATCATATTATCATATTAATTTCTACTCTACCTTCCCGGAGTTCATTCTCCAGCGAACTAGATTTCAAATATTCTAGCGGATTCCTGACAATCTACTTCTTTTAGGATCTCATTGGAAATCATATAAAGACAATTCCTATTTAATATAGCGAGTTGTGCAAGCATTTTACGATTAAGAAGCAACTGCTTCTTGTACAGATTGTGTATAAATTTACTATAAATATAGGATACGCCGTTCTGGCGAATTGCTGCATTTATTCGAGTGATCCACAAACGACGAAAATCTCTCTTTTGTCTATCTCTATCTCGATGAGACGAAAACAAAGCTCTTATTCTCTGTTGAATCATTGTTCGAGTCAGTTTTCCACGAGCCCCCCGCCAGCTTGATGCAAATAAACGCGTTTTTGTTCTACGTCTACGAGCTATATATCCCCGTCTAATTCTGGTCATTGAATAAATGAAACTTTAATGAATAACTAATAATTTTTTTTCTTTCAGTTATTCTTTTCCTCTTTCCTAGTTTCTTAATAACAAAACGGATTCTTCCAATGTATAAAACAAAAATTCCAACGGCTTTGGCTACTATAACCTTCCCGACCACGATTTTTCTTTTTTTTTTTATCCGTATTTCACCTCGAAATAATAAATTGTATTGATACTCGGTATTAAAAAACCTAAAAGATAAAAAACTACTAAATAGAAATGAATAAAGAAATCGTGGGTTCCTTCGTTTCTATGGTTACGTCTTAAACGGTGAGGTCCTCTCTATACACCGGAGCCCCTGACTTCATTTAATCAATGCCATTGGGAACGTGTACAGTTCACATTCTCTGGCTCTACCCATGAATTATCTAGTAATAGGTCTTTCACAACGAGACCCACCTATACAGTAACGATATTGAATTATGAAGATTAGCTGAGTAGCTGACCCTTTTAGTCCGTTTTTTCCAATTTTTCCAAAGTAGGTGCATAAGATTTCTGCTTTGAAAATGGGATTTCCCCCGCTTAATGGATAACCATTTGTTACCAATGGGGAATTTTTTCATCTTCAATTCAAAATTGAAATGCTTGGATTTGCACCAATGGAAACCATAAATTCCAACACGCTAGAAGGATATAATATATCTTTTTTTATGTCTTTTTATTTAATAGTGAACGGCCCTTGCTTCTATTTTATTCCATTCACAGGTACTGACATTGAGACTTGATATTTTTTCCCTTTATTTTGTCCGAGCGAGGATCTGAACGAGTCGCACATACACCCTAGTACATGTTCCTCGGCGCTGAGGACATCCCCGCAGGGCGGGTGATTTCGTGACAGTTCTGATTGGCTGTCTTGTGTTTCTAATAAGTTGTTTAATAGTTGGCATCTTGAATCGTATACATAATGAGTGGGTGGGTTTAGATCGATCCGAACCCCACCCGGCCTGCTTAGGAATAATAGTCAACATTACGAAACACGGAAGTAGGAAGTTTAATTAAGCGCAACTCCCTGGTTGTGATTAGGATAAGGTGCAATCAAAACATTTTGAACCCCTATACGCGGGTACTATGAATATGCTGAAACCCAGCAATCTTAGCTAATGAATCCGTGTATATTTCAATTTGAATTAGGAATTCCGTGGACAAATGCAAGCGGTTCTTATCGTAACTGCTTCCATATGGATTCGATCCCATATGTATTACAATTATACATTACAATAAAGAAAGAGCAAGTTTATCTTCCCGCATGTGTTGACATTCCCTTTTTTTTTCCTAGTATTTAAAGGGAAAACGAAAGGGAAACTTATCGCAATTCTCGTGGTGTTGCGGGGTTGGGAGAATCGTCCAGACGAGGATGGTCATCCCGTACACGAACAAGAATATCTTTAATCCCTATAGCATCAATAATTCCATAATCTTTGGCTTCGGTTGCTGACATAAAAATATTTCTTTCCAAATGGTCGTTTATAACCCTTGGGGGTTTGCCTGTTCTTTGTACATAAACCCTTAGGACCATTTCGCGAATTTCTTCTATTTCCTCTGAGTCCACGAATACCTCCGCCGCTGGGTCTTTGGCAGTATAAGAGGACGCGGGCTGATGCATCATTACCCTGATGATATCACAAATGGTTCCTCTATCTCGGATGATGAGGAGAGGGGATGATAATTAAGAAAAACAAGATAGAATTGAGCAACCGTACAGGCATCTTCGGCACATTGCATACGGCTCCACAATCGAATTCACTTTGACCTGACCTTCCAGTGAAGAAAGAGAAAATAATATAGATTAGATATAGGGTTTAGTTTCTCAGATCCGGGTCGGCAAATGATCCAATTACCATCCTTGCTTTCAGAACAGTTAAAAAATACTATGATGGCCCCGTTGCTTTTTATATATTATTTCGTTTGTGATTCAGCAATCCCAAAGTTTCTTTTTTTTTTTTTCGTACTCTTTCATTTTATAGGGGAGAAACAAAAAAGTTTGTGACGCTGAAAAGGTCCCGGAGAAAATCGGGGAATACCTCTTATACTAATTTGATAGTGCCCTTTCGATATATAATCTATGTTTTGAAAATATATATATTTCATATCGAATTCGAGAAGTGCCATGCTATTATTACTTAATATTCATATTTCATATGGCGAAGGCATAGTCTTTTTTCTTAAAAAACGCATTGGCGCCAAGCGTTAGGGGATGCTAGGCGTTTGGTAATTTCTCCGCCGACCAGGAGAAAGGATCCCATTGAGGCGGCTAATCCCAGGCCTAGTGTATAGACATGAGGTGTTACGAATTGCATAGTATCATAAATGACTAATCCGGCTACTGCCAACCCGCCGGGAGAGTTTATAAAGAAATAAAGATCTTTATTCGCATCCTCTATGCTGAGAAATATCATCAGCCCAGCAATGTGATTCCCGATCTCGTAATCAACTTCTTGACCTAAAAAGAGGGATCTGCTTCGATAAAGTCCGTTAATTAGGATAAAATTTGTATCCCTTAAGATAAGAGCCGTACATGCACCTTTTGATGCATACGGTTTAACAAAATTTGCGAAAAAAAGAATCAATGTGTAGATTCCGGCCCTCTTTCTTTTGTTTTTTATGGCGGGACACCCTTTTTCTAATCTAATTTTTTAATTTTTTAAATTTAAAGATTAAAGAAGCGTCTTTTTTTTTTTTTTTCTTTTTTCAAGAAAGACGCCTTTTCCTTTGTCCCCCTTCCCTATAAATAAACAAAATCCATTAAACTTATTGACCTAACTTCTCATTGATGTATGGTTTCACCGAGATCGAATCCCAATCACGATGTTATTTTCTTGTTCCTAATGGACTTCCTCAGTTGTTTTAGGTTTCTGCTCTACTCCGAGTAAAAATAGACCCGATTTAGATTTGCACATACAGCAGGACACATCTTACTAATATAAAACTGCGTTTTTTTCCTACCACTTACTTCTTTTTCAATTCATTTCCTATCTTCTGCCAAATATTCGACGTATTTATCCTATTTTTGGGGGTATTAAAAGTCATAAATTTTTTTCTTATTCAAAAGATCTTTTATGATCTATGATATAAGTATTATGAAATTAAGTATTAATAATCATAAATATATTTATTACCAATTGGGTTTTTTCTAAACAGAGCCTGGGTCCTTCATTTTTTTGGTCCACCCAAGCTAACCATAAATTTTTATAAATTAGATTCTAATTGATAATATTGATTTGAATACCCCCCAAAATAGATCGAATTGTACATAATTGAACTTAACAATCGAACTTCCTTCACGCTCCAAATTTTTGATAATTCAGTCTTTCTTGGGCAAAATGGGCGATATCTCGATCGGGGGAGACAACGGGAAAATCCCATATAGCCCAAAATATCTGACAAGTCGCACTACAGGTCAACCCAAGAAGCTTCTTCATCTCCGGGAATCCGGAAAGGTATTTTCGGAACACCAATAGGCATAAAAAGCGAGCAACAAAAAACCGCGACCCTGGAAGAAGGAAGAAGGTGGAATAAAAAATAAAATAAGGTGTTGTTATCGGCCTTACGCGGCGCGGGATCTTTCATGTGTAAGCGTCGGTCGGACCGCGTCCGCTTTGGTGTGGAAGTGTCAGAAAACCTTGATTGCCTTAATCATATTGTCTTTTATCATCTTTTATCCATAGCGGTGAAAAAAAAAATTACGATAGGTTTTTTGAATGATTAACAACTATGTATTTGTTCATAGAAAATGGGATCAACCCCCATTGCGTATTGGTACTTATCGGATATAGAATAGATCTGCTTCTCATTGTTCCTACGAACCGAATTCTTACGTTTTTACTAAAAAAAAACAAGAATATAACAAATATTAATCCTTTCTCCGAGAGAATCCACTGAAAGGGGGAGGTCCATAGCATAGTTTTTCCAATGCAATAAAGTTACATAGTGTCTATTTTTCGTTGATAAAGGGGTATTTACATGGGTTTGCCTTGGTATCGTGTGCATACCGTCGTATTGAATGATCCCGGCCGTTTGCTGGCTGTCCATATAATGCATACAGCTTTGGTTTCTGGTTGGGCCGGTTCAATGGCTTTATATGAATTAGCAGTTTTTGATCCCTCTGACCCCGTCCTTGATCCAATGTGGAGACAAGGTATGTTCGTTATACCCTTCATGACTCGTTTAGGAATAACTAATTCATGGGGTGGTTGGAGTATCACAGGGGGAACTGTATCGAATCCGGGTATTTGGAGTTACGAAGGTGTGGCCGGCTCACATATTATGTTTTCTGGCTTGTGCTTCTTGGCAGCTATCTGGCATTGGGTGTATTGGGATTTAGCAATATTTTCTGATGAACGCACAGGAAAACCCTCTTTAGATTTGCCCAAGATTTTTGGAATTCATTTATTTCTTTCAGGGCTAGCTTGCTTTGGTTTTGGTGCATTTCATGTAACAGGGTTGTATGGTCCTGGAATATGGGTGTCCGATCCTTATGGACTAACCGGGGAGGTACAACCTGTAAATCCAGCATGGGGCGTAGAAGGTTTTGATCCTTTTGTTCCAGGAGGGATAGCCTCTCATCATATTGCAGCGGGGACTTTAGGTATATTAGCGGGTCTATTTCATCTTAGTGTCCGTCCGCCCCAACGTCTCTACAAGGGATTGCGTATGGGCAATATTGAAACCGTCCTTTCCAGTAGTATTGCTGCTGTCTTTTTTGCAGCTTTTGTTGTTGCTGGAACAATGTGGTATGGTTCAGCAACTACTCCTATCGAATTATTTGGTCCCACCCGTTATCAATGGGATCAGGGATACTTCCAGCAAGAAATATATCGAAGAGTTGGCGCTGGGCTAGCAAAAAATCAAAGCTTATCAGAAGCTTGGTCTAAAATTCCTGAAAAATTGGCTTTTTATGATTACATCGGGAATAATCCTGCAAAAGGGGGATTATTCAGAGCGGGTTCAATGGACAGCGGGGATGGAATAGCTGTTGGGTGGTTAGGACATCCTATCTTTAGAGATAAAGAGGGGCGTGAACTTTTTGTACGTCGTATGCCTACTTTTTTTGAAACATTTCCGGTTGTTTTGGTAGACGGAGACGGAATTGTTAGAGCCGACGTTCCTTTTAGAAGGGCAGAATCGAAGTATAGTGTCGAACAAGTAGGTGTAACCGTTGAGTTCTATGGTGGCGAACTCAATGGAGTCAGTTATAGTGATCCTGCTACTGTTAAAAAATATGCTAGACGCGCTCAATTAGGTGAAATTTTTGAATTAGATCGCGCTACTTTGAAATCGGATGGTGTTTTTCGTAGCAGTCCGAGGGGCTGGTTTACTTTTGGGCATGCTTCGTTTGCTCTGCTCTTCTTCTTCGGGCACATTTGGCATGGTGCTAGAACCCTCTTCAGAGATGTTTTTGCTGGTATTGACCCGGATTTGGATACTCAATTAGAATTTGGAGCATTCCAAAAACTTGGAGATCCAACTACAAAAAGACAAGCAGTCTGATACAGGATTTCTCTGTTATTTATTTATTTCTTTCTTTTTTTGATTTCACATAGGTTAAGGTTAACCGAAAAATCTTCTTCCCCTTTTCTTTGACTCTTTCTTTTTCTTTATCGGAGAGATAATCTCAAATAAATAGGTACGGAAGTTATAATTGTAAGTAAAGCACGATCGAATTTATGGAAGCATTGGTTTATACATTCCTCTTAGTCTCCACTCTAGGGATCATTTTTTTCGCTATCTTTTTTCGAGAACCACCTAAAATTCAAACTAAAAAGACGAAATGATTTTTTATTATATCAATTGAAGTAATGAGCCTCCCAATGTTGGGAGGCTCATTACTTCAACTAGTCCCCGTGTTCCTCGAACGGATCTCTTAATTGTTGAGAGGGTTGCCCAAAAGCAGTATATAAGGCATACCCCGTAAAACTTACAAGTAAACCAGATATAAAGATGGCGACTAGGGTTGCTGTTTCCATTATTATATAATTAATTTCAAGAACAAAAAAAATGGATCTCTGAAAAAAGCGTTTATTTACAACGGAATGGTATACAAAGTCAACAGATCTCAATTAATACAAAATAGGATGTATGGCTACACAAACTGTTGAGGATAGTTCTAGAGCTAGACCAAAACAAACAGGTTTAGGGGGGTTATTGAAACCATTAAATTCAGAATATGGTAAAGTAGCTCCTGGGTGGGGAACTACCCCTTTGATGGGTCTTGCAATGGCTCTATTTGCGGTATTCTTATCTATTATTTTGGAAATTTATAATTCTTCTGTTTTATTGGATGGAATTTCAATGAATTAGATTCACACTAACCGCGAATTCTTGACTTTTTCAATAGAAAATAAAGCATTTCGGTTTTGGATTTTTATCTGATTCTATTTTTTTGTTATTGGTAGTTCGATCGTGGAATTTCCTTCTGTATTTCCGGAATATGAGTGTGTGACTTGTTATAATGGATCTTATTGATAGTACAGAGAGTGGGTCTGTCATCTTGATAGAGATGGTTTTACCTCGTCGGATATTCATTCTCCTATCTGAAGCACGGAATAGATGAAATAGATCAAAAAAAAATATATATATTCACTATGATTCCTACTTAATATTCACACCCCGTGACCGGATTCCAAAAGAATTTCCAAAGAGTTATAAATCAAAATACTTTTCTTTTATTTTGAACCCCCCCTGTTTTATTTTGATCCAAGTAAAAAACTTTCTTTGGATTTTGAGTCATTATATTTATCATTCAATAAGTGATGATCCAATGGTTCTTACTCAGGGAATCCTTGGATTTAGTTTGAATTTTTATTG